GAAGGTTCTTCTTTCTCAGACTGTATTGCAAGTCCGGAATGGTACTACGGGGAATGTATAGTGTCCCCTGAAAGCAGAGCAAGCCAGTGATTTCCCGACATTGAGATAGAATCTCTTCTCTGTCCTGGAAGGTACGAGATTGAAACTTCTTCGTCAGAGTGAAGAGTGAGGAGCTAGGGTTCAGTTCTGTCGATTACTCCTTTTTTGAGTTGGTGCCAAGCTTTGACTTCGGATTTTGAGTTGGAGTTGGTCTTCATATCGGAGAAGGTTTGTAACGGAGGGGAATGTATATTGTGACAAGTCGGAAGCAAGTGACTGCAGGGAACGATCTTTCTTGTTGCTCTTGACATTTCGATTTCTAGAGAACTTCCTCCTTTCCTTATAAAGGGCGAGGGTGGACCGGTACAACCTAATCCCGGTCTCTAGATGAGAGGATTCCACCGACACAACCATTTCGTTTCGCAACCCTTTCAATCTTCACTTTCGTCGATACTAAGGAAGCTGCCCCGATCCAAACCTTCCTCTTCAATAAAGAATTCGGCAGATAAAAGAAGCAAGCTTTCGGAATTCGTAAAGGTAAAGATAGGCGAGGTGCTTGCTTAACTTCGCCTTCCTAACTAACTAGATAGAATTGTTGGGGATTCAATCCTGCTTTCACGATTGATCTGCATAAGGATGGGTAAAGCTATGACTTCCTCCACAAGACTTACCAGGCAGCTAGTAAGGCTAAGATTGAAGAATCCGCTGCCGATCGTGCGACAGTCGATCATGCAACAAAAGCACCCTCTTTCTTGTAGCCACTTCTAGCACTTGATCTGTCCATCTCTTATTGTAGTCCACTAGCGGACGCAGTCCCGATACCAAGACCGGATCAACTACCGGGCGCTCTTCCTATATCAATAAGCGGATGTTGTTCCGATTCCAAGATATCAATACCTGATCAACGAAGTATACCAAGAAGCGAACGTTGTTCCGACATTAGTAAGCATACCACTAGCGGACGTTGTTCCGGTAGCAAGACCGGACGAAGCCGAGCCGAAAAGAGTGAAACCAATGCGGTTGAGGGTATAGTGATCTAGCCTCTTTGGGGATTCTGTTCCTGGCTCTCTTTCCTCGCTTGTATGGCACTGGCCCTCGTAGTTCGGGTCTCGAATCGAAGTGGATATAGGATATACAGGTGTTGCTATTGGCCGCTTAGAGGTAACCATTACATTAGAGGGAGGGCAAGCTTTATCATCACTCGATGCGCACGCAAATGGGTCTTTCTCAGCAGCGATCCCCCATTCCTTGGGAGAGATGGAACAAGATTGCCAGTTCCGGAAGAGTTCTTTATCCAGCGAAGTGAGAATAGTTTCCATTGGTCCTTCTGTTCCGAGGGCCTGCCTACAAATGGGATTAACCACGGGTTGTTCGGATGCTGCTATCAACTACATCACCAGGAGTAGAAGACAAGGATTAAGAGGGTGGAGCTTGGCTCGCCCTGGGTTCGGAATCAACGGATTGAGGAGATCACCTGCTAGATAGTTGTGCTTTGAAGACAACCTTCCCTATACACTCTTGGTTCGAGTTAGCTGGTTGGCTAGGCTTGGAGTAAAGGAATGGAACATTGGAATTGGTTATTGGCAGGATCTAATGGACTCGATGGAGACAAACAAAGATGCAGGTTAGTTCGAGTGAGGTTGGTGGCGACAAAGACTCAAGAGATCGCTAGTTCGGGCAGTTCCTTCGTTTGGTTGAGCCTGATCTCCTAAGCAAGGGCCTTTTCTCAGGCCAAGCAGAAGCCCGTGGTCTTGTTTGTGCTGCCTTTGACGTTCAAAATCGCAACGAACAAGACAGAGGCGTGCCGGCGGTATAGAAAGTGAAACATTCTTTCTTTGATATTATGGATGACTGGCGGCAAGCAGGAAGAGTGAAAGTCAAGTTTAGAGAAAAGCACTTCTGCTGTTCCGGGTTACAGGTACATGGAACTAGGCTTGGCTTAGAGAAAACGGATTGTGCCGGTACGGGCTCGGTAGCTAGCCAAGTCAGGTAGACTCTAAGTAGAATATCTCCTTTGCGGTTGGAGATGGCGAAGACTAAAGCCCTGTAATAAGGAGACAGGGTACAATACGAGAGAACTTGACTAATGGGATGATGAGTACATCACCTATTTCCTTTCCTAAGGGCCATTGGCAAATCAAGATCCGACAGAGAGAAAGGAACCGCAAGGTTGAGATGGAGGGGATTGATATTTACCTGGAGTCCGTGGAGGCTCTTGGTGAGGCACGTTAGGTAACGAGGACTGATTCTTCTTCTTCTGCCTCAGGGAGTCTAAAGTGTAGACTTTGAGTGGATTACATTCACGGTCTCTTTCACTTTCCTCACAATCTAAGGTAAGGACTCATTCCAAACATTCCCCACAAGCACACTTCCAGAATGACTGGTAAGGCTAGCCCGCTGGTAGTAGAAGGAAGCAGAGATTCAGGCAGCTAGGCATCAGTTTGAGTTCGAGATCGAGACCCAGAAGTAGAGATAGAGGCAAAGGTTGCAGCAGGAGGGGTTCAATACCCGATTTGAGAACCTGGTAACCTAGCATCCTCACCCATTGAAACCATAGTACAACGCTTCCCTTCGCTCGCGTCCGAACCCGTTGGATCGATATCCAGTTCCACCAGCGGCAGAGACAGTTAGATAGGTACCCCCAGCAGTTGCTTCAGCTGCTTACCTTGAACCAATTGGAATATAACTATCCCTAGCCTTGTGTTACTGACCGAAGCAGAGGAGGAGGTTCGGTAATCCACGGAAGTAGTAAGGTTAGGAGGTTAGGTTCGGGGTCTGCCGTGTCTCCCTAAAGCTTATCTGTAGCCCGTGGACTCAGCTTCAATTGCATTACTTCACTTATCACTTCGAAACATGAACCCCTCTTTCGACTAATATGAATTGGAACTGGCTACAGAGGAAACCGAACCCGTCACTCCAACACTTATTTCTTGTGATTCCGAGGGTGGGCGGAACGATCAGCTGATGCGTAGCTTCAGAGTGGTCGTAGAGAGGGAGAAGTGGTTCAGTGTGCTGTTCGGAATCTTCCGCCACAGGCCTAAAATATTGTTTCAAAAGGGGACTCAAGGTTGAGTTCGAAGAAATGCCGGATTAAGGACAGGGCAATGAACTATGAGACTATAGCCAGAGGATTCAAACATGAAGGAATATACATCTTCGAGGGAAAGTCTATTGAGGCTCAATCAAATCATATGAATAGAAAGGGCATTTCAAGGGTTTTAGCCATTTGCATCAAGCTCAAACATCCTTCTTGCATGCGTGCTCCTCCGTAAGCACAGACTCGAATAAGAGGTCAAAATGGATTGGTAGCATACTCGATCAAAGGGGTGTGATTTTCTCGCCTACTACGGATCCGATACTACCCCCCATAAGAAACTGACAATCCATAAGCCCAATCAATTGCTATGGGAATAGCCTTTGCCTTTCGTTGACCTGTCCCTCTTTGAACAGCCTCAGTGAATCCAATCCCGTCTTTGATACGAATGAATCAGTATGAGCTTTCTAAGGTTCTTCTTCCGATTTCAATTCAATGGGATCAAGACATCCGTCTCGTAAGATGGGTATGAGTATAGTATATGTACTCAGAGGTCACTTCGACTGGGCTGCCCGCTGACTGAGGTAAGCGATCTGTCTTAAAGAAGAAGATTGGCAGGGTGAAGAATGATTGATTCTATTAGCCAAAGGTGGAGAGTAGTCAGATCAAGGGCTTAGCGCCAGAGAAGAAGCTAGCCAAGATTGGTAAGTCTAGAACAGAAGAAAGAGTGCTTATGACTGACTCCACCAACTCCAAGGAAGAAGGGAAGCAAAGCATAAATAGAAGTAGATGAAGGGAATAAGGAAGTGCCCCCAGAAGCCACGGGTTTGCAGACAGCGGTCCCTTTTGCTGAGGTGCGCGCTTCTTTAGTGCCCCAAGAGAAGAGAGGGCTTTAGGACTGAGACTGAATAGGGGGGAAGGCTAGGGGAGCTCTACTGAGTTGGAGAGGGTGGGACGTTAGTTCAGGTTCGAAAGGACAAGGACCAGGATTTTCTTTCCAGGTCGATTGAATAATCTTTCTTCCTCCTTTTTCAATGCAGCCCTTATCTTATAGTCAGTTCATTGAAGAAAGTACTATGAGATTGGGATAGAAGTAAGGGTAAAGGAAATTCTAATGAAAGTGCTGGCGCTATAGTCAGTCATTCCCCTTTGCCCATGCCTTTTAGGAGTGCCCCTGGTGCTAGGAGAAGAAAGCCAGCTAAGCAACTAATCAAGTAAGCTAGTGACTCATTCAGTCCAAGGGGATATTCTATATTAAGAAAGGGTCAGGGAAGTTCAATAAAGTAAGCCTGGTTCTTTCTCCCACACGGGGAAGGTTGTCTTTTAAGCCAGTAGTAAGTAAGCCTATGAGCCTTGGAGGAGTAGGGAAGGTGATTCTAGCTAGCTCCTGCTAATCAACTGATGACAATAGTTAGAAAACACTTTTCTTTGGGCCTATGCAAACGATTCTTCTGATGCATCTCCAGATGCTAATTCTTCGGCGGATGAAACTGTGGAGTTTGGTCATTGTCTTCAATTACTGACGATTCTCAGATCGTCTTATCGTCTTCCTCTTATCATCTAGTAGGAAGAAGATGATGCCTAACTACGACAATGACATCCAAGAATCCAGTTGCCATTCCAGCTACGCAACCATGAGAAAACAACCGTAGGTTTCGCTCAATGACGGAACCTGGACTCAAAGCCAGGCTTCCCACGTACCGGATTGGAAAAAGTCGCCACGTAGTTCTGACTTGCATGTCTCCGAGTAACGAATAGACTAGCTCTATCTCTCAATTGCCGGTACTGTGCTCGAGAAGGTCCCCCACCTTCTGGGCACCATCCTCGGGACCATCCTTTAGTCATCTCCATGGTTGCTTCTCCCCGCAATGCGAGAATCTAATTGTATATGTGTCCCCTCCGTTTTCAAACAAGTAAGAAGTTTCTATGAGATAACTGGCCAGTTTACACTCGTCTTGGTAGAGCTGATCTGCTTCATCGACTTTGAGTACGACTTGTAAGCCTCTTTGGCCAAAGTACGCTTCCCAATTCTCATCTGGATTCATCTTATTTTCATTTGAAGTATAGCTATAAGAGAGCTATATAGCTGAGGTGAGCGAACAAGCAAGCCTCCTCTCATCCCACAGGAGGAAAGCCATATATATGCCTAAGAAAAAGAAAAAGAATAATAGGGACCTTTCCTCCGATATGGGAGATGGGTGTTAGAATAGAAGCATCGGCCCCGGCAAGCCGAGATGTTGATTGCTAGGAAGGCTATTATGTTAGGGGAACCAAGAAAGAAATATCATAGTATCCCATCCGTTGTGACCCTGACACGGCCTTGAAGCGTTCCCTCTTCCTAGCTAGCTACTAGAGCTAGAGTTGGCTATACGAGAAATTAGAAAGGCAAGCCAAAGGAAGGCAAAAGAAATCCCTAGGTTTCGATCAGCTAATCGAGATAGGCTGTACTTTTCATTCGATTTGGTTACCACGTGCTGGATATGATCGGCCTGCAACCAACCTTCATGATCAGTCAGGCTGCTTAACAACAAAAATAGTTAAGGGGCACGCTTTCTTTCTTTCACGTATTTATGCTCCTGCTGCTCATATGGAACAGGTTGACCCCCGCCCCAAGTGCCCTCACATAATTAATGAATTACGCATATCGATATACTCTACTGTGGGTTGCTTGCCCAGCTCAACGCTATGGTCAAATCCAGGTTGCCTTTCTATCTGCCCCACGCCGCTCTGTTCCGCCAAGCGGTAAGGATCTCGCCCGAAAGTGTGATGTGCTTACAAAGGAAACCTTGCCAGTAATTCATCAAACTTCCCGAGCTCACGAACAGGTCTCTTGCCCAACCGTATTGCAAAGGTACCAAACTACTAGATTGGCCCTGGGGCGCCTCCTGTCGGCCAGCCTTTCGGGAGTGAAATAGTCTTTTACATGGGCCTTTTGCATAACCTCAATCATCTGCTCTCGGTGATGTTCCGAGGTTATCAATAGATCAACAATTGAGATCTGCACGGGGATTTTCTTCAGTTGTTCCGCCACATTCTACTCTGGCTTCTTGAGAGCCTTGTGAAAGGCCTCTTCAATCTATCTGATGTAGGAGGAGGTAGCGTTCATCCCTTCTGATCTACGACCATCCTCAAGCAAGCCGTGACAAAAGACCCGGTGTTGCGACTCCCAGACCAAACCTTTGAAGTCCACAGTGACGCTTCAGACTTTGCTATCGGTGGGGTATTGGTGCAAGAGGGACACCCCGTTGCATATGAGAGTAGAAAGCTTAATGAACGTTAAAGAGTCCAAGGGAAGGAAATGCCTTTGTATGGTAAAGAGTAGTGCTTTGTTTGCGAACATGGAGGCACTCTTTTCTGGGGTCGAAGTTCGTGGTCAAGACAGATAACATAGCGACGAGAGACTAGTAAGCTCATGGAGGCTAGTAGTCAGGTAGTCTGGTCTGGAAGCTGAAAGCAAAAAGAAGAGGAAGCTATAAAAGAGGACTAACAGCTAAAGCAGAGGAAGAGGTATTAATGAAAAAAGGAAGAGCCGATTGAAGAGTTCGTTCTTCCTTCCCTCCTTCAGCCTGGAGAGAAGCATCAATCATACTCTCCATATGGCCGGGTGCGGCGGGCAATCGATCGCTCATAAATGGATTACGGTCCCCCTTTCTCTTGCCAACAAAGCTCCTCTTATCTTAGACGATAGGTGAGACTGAATTGGATATTCATAAACTCACTGACCCGTTTAAGCACAGGAGCTACAGCTATAGAATTCACTAACGCAGCTATCATACGCATTGAGACGGGACTCAAGTCCAAAGTGCCATTACGGATGACAAAGCGTTTAGCAAATTCAAAACAAGCTGTTTTCGATATCAAGGACTTCTCCTTAGATATACGAACATCTAAGCTAGCCATGAGCTGTTGATAACGCTCAGCAACCTTACGATCCGCGAGAGCTTAACTAATAGGGCACCTAAGATCGCATACGCTTTAAAGACCTGTCCTGGGTATACCTCGGAAGCTGGCCATCTTCCGAGTTCCGATTCGAACTTCTTAACTATAGCTTCGCAGTTTGATCGAAACGGATCCGACCTACGAAATAAGTGAGGGCTTCGTTTTAGAAAGACCCTAAGTGCTTGCTTGTCAGTGCTTGGCCTTTCCTTTACTTCAAGTTGCGATATGGCTAGATCGATCTCCACGATTCAGGCCGTGCATTAGCTCGAGCAAGACTGAAAGAACTTTTCCCGATTTGCTTTCATTTTAGCAGTAATTTGAGCATTAAGGAATTCGTTCGCCTTTTCAAGCTGCTCCTTTCGGACAAGCAACTCCTGTACTTGCCGGTGGAATTCCTCCCGCTCCTCATCCGACATGCGGTTTCGATTTTGTACTTCAGGAAGATTCCAAATCTCAGGCCTCAGGGGGATGTAAGGCATATTGAGGTCTGGTAGCTCTGGTAGCATTAAGCAGACACCCTTGCACATAGAAAAAATGGCAAGACAAATTCGTACGAAATTCCAAAGAAAGAAGACAGAATAGTATAGATAGATACAGAAATTATAGTACTTGACCTTGTACATAGTCTTTCGAATTTCTATTCACTCATGATATTTCGCCACAATGGGGCTATGGGAGTCGAACCACTTCTTCCACGACCCGCCTACTCCCCGTGACACTCACCCACTCGTCTATCGCGAATTCGCCGCTTCCATTACAGTCGATCGTCTTTCATAGCTTCCACACCTGTTCATTTGGGAGCATCTCCTGACAGATGAGATTGGACTGAAGCCAAACAAAGGAAAGAAGTCACCACATTCTTACTTAACGAAATAAGAAGAAAAACAAGATGAGATTTTCCGCAAGTGGAGTGCTCACGCACAGAACGAGAGTCTCAGATCCAGTTACGTCAAGTTCCTCAGGCTCCAAAGGAAAGGCAACAAAGCTGTAGTGAGGAACTCAGTACTCTTGATAGGGTACCAAACTCCAACAATCACAAACCTATGAACTGAACGATGTTACCGCAACGGGCTACTTCCTGCGAATGCAAAGCGTTAATACTCGAAGAGGAAGACCTTACCAAAAACCAACGGAAATTCAGTATGCAAGGCATGCCAGCCAAGGAACCCTACTATATAGGTTAACGCCCTTTCCTCTCCCTCGCTAGCCTCCTTCACCGTGCTGCCATCCATTCACTCAACTATCCCGCTCGCATACTCGACTAGCCCAGTCCCCCCTAGCTAGCCAAATTTTTGAATAAGGGTGTCTTCCGGGGCCCTTCACTTCATTTTGTTTGTCCTAGATAATATACGGGAGTGCAAAAAAGTGCAACGAGAGAACGGCCTACCCTACAAGGAAAAGGGGAGTCCTAACTTCTTCTACTCCGTGTGCACGCTAACGAGTTTTGGGTCTCCTTCACACCACGGGTGAAAGGTGCCCCCTCAATATACCTCACGGACAAGCCGGTCTCTGGTACGGAGAGGGTGCGGCTGTTGGCGGCCTTTCCTTAGCTTACTGATTAGGGCAAAAGGAGTACCGTTTACTAAGCTCGCCAGATGTAATAAGTGTGTGCAAGGGGAAGCAGAGGCAGGCATATCTTTATCAATAGCAATGGTTTCAGCAGTTACGGGTCCGGAACGGGGTGGAGGAACCTGTATCAGCAGCATCACCTGCAGAGCGGATATGGTGGATCCGAATAAAAAGCCGGAGCAACTATCAATAGCAGAGTGATCCATGGGAGCAGCAGTAGATTCGCTTGATCCATATAATATAATAGGTTATGCCCTCAGCAAGGATAATTCGAAGCTTGGTTGGCTCTTCAGTGGCCACCTAAACAAAAGAGGCTAGGGCAAGCCCTTACTAAAAGAAAGACAAATTATAGCAATCCTGTTACAAGCCAAGATAGCACACTAATCAGAGAACATGGAGATTTCAAGAAGGCATGCTAACAAAGATAGTATCCGGTAGATCCCATTGTAACTTTGCGAGCAGATTTGGGGCGGATCTCTTGATATTCTTCAAACCAGCCAGCCTGCTCCTTATATGATCAATGATCAACTTAGACAGCTGAATAGCATCCCTAGTTGGGTTGTTATGCCAACGAGCATTCCTTTCAGCCCAAATGTAGTAAACCGAAAGGGTGAGAGACAACTTCTTTCTTTGCTAGAGTAGCTAAGCTTTTTTTTTCCTCTCATCACCTGGACAGCCCACTGGATGGTGTCTCTTCTGCTTGGATCAGGGGATAGATCCACTGGCATCAAGTCCCTAGCAGCCATCAAATGTATTGTATTAGTTGAAGGCCATCTCCAGCGGGTACCATCAACAATAAGACTCACTAGGCAGTTTCTTCCAAGCCTTGAATCATCAATAACCTGTTCATTAATAGTCGATAGGATAGGACCTGAGGGAAGCCAGTAATCAAACCACAACATAGAGTGCTGCCCATCACCAATGGAGTGCCTGATATGAGGTCTAACCAATTCCCTAAGATGAAGCAATTTCCCATAAGCTTCTGCCTCTGAGTAAGTAATCCCTGATCCCAATAGAAAACTTAGGGGAAGAGATACAAATACTAATCCATTTGATAACCTGGGCAGGAAATCCCATAAAGTGAAGCACATCTATCAAGAACTCCCATCTAAGTGAATCATAAGCTTTTTTCAGGTCAATCTTAACAGCACATCTTGGAGTAAGATTCTTTCTATGCTAATTCCTCATCAATTCTTGAGCTAAAAGAATATTGTCACTAAGACTTCTGCCTTGAATGAAAGCGGATTGTCCCGGTGAGATAAGACTAGGAAGGGCATGTTTGATTCGATTAGCAATCAATTTAGTAATGCCCTTGTATAAGGTATTGCACCAGGTCTGAAGTCACTCACTTTGGTGGGGTTTGCAACCTTAGGCACCAATGCTATGAATGTAGAGTTCACCTCTCCAAGCAGCTTACCTGAGGTGAAAAAAGAGTGAACACCAGCTAGGATGTCCTACAATAGGCCAGCATCTCTTGAAAAAGAAGCTATTAAACCCATCAGGGCCCGGTGCCTTGTTAGGGTTCATGCTGAAAAGGGTATTATTAATTTCTTCATCTGTAACTGGCTTAACCATGGTGAGAGCCTGCTCCTCAGATATCGTATTATAAAACAAGAGAGAACATCTCTCCCCGGGTAACTTGTAGGGCATGGAGAGCCAAGTAACCCCTCATAGTCGCGGAAAATTTCATTCTTGATAAGATTGTAATCTCGAAGCTCAGTACCATCTTCTCTCTGAATAGACACAATTTGATTCCGGTTGAACCTAGCATTGGCAGATTTAAAGATGGAGGCTGTGTTTTGATCACCTTCAGAAAGCCATTGGACTCTTTCTTTCTGTTTTAGTAAGCTCTCTTCCCCCTTGCAAAGAGTTTCATACTCAACAAGACTCTTTTTCTCCAAATCATGGAGTAATGGATCATTAGGATGACTTCTCAATTGTAGCTGAACAGCACATGAACTTATTCCTTACCTGCACTTTTTGTTTCGTAATTCCTCAAATCTTTCTTGTATTTCCTACAGGTTAGACTGGGTTAGGCAAGTGTTGACTAGGTGAGGTCTCTGTATCTTTCCTTTGTTGTTGTAGTTTTTATGTATCCCGTCGCATGTAGGATAGAATGTCTTTCCTTCTTTCGAAATGGTTCTTTCCTTCCTTACTGTGCTTGTAATAAGGATTCTAAGCTTCTTCTTTTCCCTAGCTAGTCTGAGACTGAATTTCTGTTTAGACTTCTTTGACTGTACCTATGAGTGAGGAAGGGACTCTTTAAAGCAAGAAAACGGATAGGCGTTCCGTTCTCCTAGGAGCTCTGAGAAAGGTAGCTATCTCAGTAGAATCTATTGTATGAAGAGCGTAGGAGAGTGAGCAAAGAGTAGCTCGTATTCTTTTGACAGACAGCCTTATTAGCGTAGCGTATTCCTTCTGATGCTACGAGCTTCTTGTGTATTCTGAGCCCTAGGATAGAGCAAGACTCCCATATAAGAACAACCGGAAACCAGGCTCGAGGGAACCAAGAAAGAAAGCAAGGGCGGAGCGGGAGAAAGAAGAGAAAGAAAAGATGGTGGGGAGTCGGATGGCTAATCGAGGACGAAGAATGAGCACTCTCCTGAAAGGAACTGAAAGTCGAGGGCACTCTCCTTCCAAAGTAAGGAGAGGGCGCCAGGAGATGGATTAAGGGATGGGGTTGAGATAGAGTTGAATGAAAGAAAATAGTTTGGGGGCATTAAATAGCTAAGCCAATGGACGGGAACGCTGCCTGACACTAGAAGGCTTTGGCGCTCTTTCTCTGTCTTCCCGCGGCTCTTGAGTCATGAGATAATGGATGCACCGATCATGACGGATTGAGAAAAGCTAGAAATGACTCGTTCGGCGCTTCCTAGGTGAACTTGATTGGTCGTTCTTCGAATTCTATTTCCATTGATTGACTCAACTGACCCATGACGAACCCTATTGATACGATCTGAACTTTGGGTTTGGTTCTGCAGAGCAGCATTCGAACTGGAGTCAGTCGTACGTACCATAACGGGGGGCATTGCTGCGCTTAATATAGAATTCACCTGGGGCGATTAGTTTCGATTTTCTATTCGCAAGGTTTTCCCTTTGTGACCTCTGATTACTCACCTCATCTTATCTTATACGAAATTCTTTGTGAACCCATCACGAGGAGTCTAGTCGAAGCCATCACGAAATCAATTATGAGAAGTGTAGCACTGGCGAAAGACTCTCTTTTACTTTATTTCTTTGCATTTTTTTCTGCTGCTTCAGGGAGTGGCTACATGGCTTAGGCAGGATAGATCAGAACTCACCAAACGCCATCGTATAGAAGAAGCCAAGATGAATCTCCACTTTGTTCCATCAGCGGAAGAGATTGAAACGGATCAATTCTTGTCTCCTGGAATCAATCGGAACTGTCACTTAATGAATGCACCGATTTCCAAGAAAATAATTGGCAATCAATGAGAAATGATGGAGAAACACAAGATCGGGTGTTCTGTCGTTTAATGCCTGCTTGGAAGAGAGAATTGGGAGATCCTAGGCATCCTAGGTCTTCCCGCTCCTGCGCTGTCTGTGATATCTCTCTACCGCGACTGACTAACATTCGCCTCCAACCATCTCCTTTCATTCCTACGAAAAATCAGGAGTCGACAATATGGTGATGTTCCTGCCGGAAGGGTCACTGCTGGAAAGCCTTAAGCAATCCCTGGAAAATCTTCTATTTCTTTCAGTCGAAGCAGCCATTGAAGCTATGGGCATTGCGTTGGTTAGGTGACTTCTAGGGCTTTGAACCTCAGTCCCTTATGCATCTCGCCAACCGCTGAAGGGTTTGGTGCTCGGTTGAATGCTCCTAGTTGTAAGATTTGGATCTCCGATTGGTCCCCTTAGGGAATAGGAGTGGATATGGTAGTGTACTCCCCGGAGTATGCCGATTGAGGTGGGGAGAGAGCCAAGATGGAAGAAGGGCAAAGTGGCTCGAATGCCAGTTCCGATATGCCGATCAAAAGGCAGAAAGAGATGACCGAGAAAGGTATGTAAGTGAGTGCAATGGTTCTCCCTCATCCTATAGTAGGTCCCCACTGAAAGCTCTGGGAACGCCTTGATGTTCTTCCATTTTGCCATGTCTTCTTCCTCCCGATTGACATAGTTCACGTTCTCCAGCCACTGAAGTCTAAGGAATAGGGTGAAAGAAGCTCTATTCCCACTAGGTTCGAGGAAAGGTTTCGCGAAACATAATTGGTTTTTATCCGGCATGGCCCTGTAGAAAGGGGCTCTTCATGAAATAGACCAATCGCATCATCCGTTGTATCAATTCACTCGTTTTGGGAAAGAAAGGGAAACCTACTCTTTCTCGATAGAATAGAACATTCAATGAAATTCTTTCTGGGATGATATCTTTCTTTGTTGGAGCTAGAACTCTCCCACTAGAAGACTGGTCCCAGTCAAATTGTCTTGTCTTCCCTTGTTGTCAGGGTCGAGCGGAATACCTCCACCCAACCAAAAGTCAAAGGCTAGTGAATCGCTCAGGCTAGGTCGACTGATAAAGAGTAAGAGTCGTCTCCAACGGCCAGTAAGCCGTGCCCTTGGTTTAACCAAACACCCTATAACCTGCATCACCTAGACCTAATAACGCATTTCCATTAGTTATTGAAAACGTATTACGAATAGTGTACAGACCAAGAGCGGTGCGACGACACATCATGAGAGCGGCCATGGAAATTGGAGACAAATCCACACGGCCAAATTCCACGAAGAATCGCTTAGCAAAGTCAAAGGCCCCCGACTTCGATATCAGCGATTTTGATGTTGATATCTGACTTTCTAGGTCGGAGAGGATCTGACGAGACTCCTCAGCAACCTTACTATCAGTGATGACGACATCGTCACCGAGGATAGCATAGGATTTAAACAACCTGTCGGTATATACCCTTTCAGCTGCAACCCACACAAGAACATGGTGAGAGAGCTTAATGAATTGGGGGGGGCCACGATGCGTGCTAGCCTAAGGGCTGTCCCACAGTAAACATAAAGTAGCGTGCTTTTCTCGTTGGGCAAGTCCAAATCTAACTAAAGCCAAGGCCAGCGGTAGTTCAATCTCGGTTGATAGGAATAGACATCCATATCATCTTCTAGCGCTCTTGCCTTCAGGCGTGGGTGCTTGCTTTTGCTTGGCTTAAGGATAGACCAGACCTAGCAGCACGCACCTTCCTTGTGCTGAAAGGTGAGAAAAGGTCTCTCGAGCCAGGGTTGGTTCTAAGAGCAGCTAGTACATAAAAGGTAGTCAAAGAGGTTCTCTTACTTACCCAGACCCGCAGCGTGCTTCTGTTTCCTGTTCTTTCAAGACCTCCCGCACTAACGATAAGAAGTTAGGGTGGTCAGCCCAATAATTGAAAAGAAAGGCGATCTTAGCCGAGGCATCTCCGCCACCTTGACTACTACAGGAGAGTGGTCTGAAACTCCGGCTGTCAGGAAGGTGGCATGCGAACCTGAGAATCTATTCTCCTACTCTGGCTTAACCTTAGTTGGCCTGGGTATTATGCAGGAAATGAAATGTGTGTTCTGTGGGCTGGGTGTGGAGAATTTTGACCACTTGTTTTTTCTTTGCCCCTTTTCTGAGCGCATTTGGCTCATGTTATGGGATAGATGTAACTTGCCTGGGATTAGTGGGATTTTGTTGGATCTTATTCAGGCTATGGCCTCTCCTTTCAAAGGTCAGTCTTTTTGGTAGCTAAACTTATGCTTGCAGCTGCTGTGTATGCAATCTGGCATTTCTTTCATGCCAGGACAGGGTAAGAGTAGAGATTTCCCTCTTGTGGTAAATGAGATAATGTATTGGGTTAGGGCGAAGATTCACTCATCCAGTCTATTCACATCTCAGGGTATATTCGGTTGTGCATGCTATCCTCACTTAGGTCCATATCGAAAAGAGAAATTACAGCCTCAATCTACTTTGTTTTTCTTGGTTATAGTACTATACACAAAGGCTACCGGTCTTTCGATCCTTCTGCAAGTCGACTGTACATCTCTCGTCATGTCATTTTTTATGAGAACTGCTTTCCGTTTCAGAAGCAAGTCGATTTTCCTACTTCTCCGATCAGTACCACTGTCACCTCCATTCTTCCTATGCCTCTCATGCTACTAATTAGTTCATCTTCTTCGGCACCAAGACCCTGACGAGAGAGGGGCGAGGCACAAGAGGATGTACTGGGCCAACCATGATCCTTTTCGAGCAGCTCTTTCAACTGCCGCCTAATCTCCTCATTGGCCAATGTCGACGTTCTGTAAGGCCGGGTAAGAAAGACGGCTCCCTGTGTGAGTTCAATCGAGTGTGCTCCAAGCTGCTACGGGCTTTCAATCCAAATACTGTGAGGCCTATAAAGGGATTCCGTTCCTAAGGTCAGGTGTAGTTGCTGCAGCATATCTTCATCGAACTATGGGCAGTTCCATCTATCAAAAGATGGAGTTTGAATCCTCGAACGTCAATTACGTCATTGACAGAAGAAAATGCAATCTCAAGGCTTCAAATTCAAAGTGGCCAACAGAAACAGAATACGCGAAGGTGCCTATCTTTGAGGCCCCAGGTTTGTCCGGTTAACCGGGTGACCTATGAAAGAACTCTTTCTTAATGGAAGTAGAAGTCGCCCTTTCTCCAGATGGTTCTTTTGTGGCTTTCCTTTCTTTGATTGAGGAATTCCGCCCCACGTGAGTGCTTTTGTTTATTTGAATAAGAGAGGTCTCTCGCGCCGGCTGCTAACTCAATAAATAAGTTATTTTGCTTCCCCGCCTCTTCCTAAATAGAGGATTGGGTTATATAACCCCTCTAACCCCAAAGAATGATTCAACCTGCCTATCGTCAGTATCCAGACGATTCTTAATAGGATTCTATTTCATGAATTGTAGGTGCAAAAGCGTCTACTCTCATTGAGGTAAGTAAGCCCGGCTAGCCCGATATTGAGGTAAGCCCCCGATATCCCGATGCTATTAGGAGCTCTTGTTGATGTCTATGAAAGCATGGGAGCTGTCTTCTTTGAGAGCTCTATTTGCTCTAGAAGCTGCTGGCCTACTGGATGGGAGAGAAAAGAAAGAAGATGTTAGGAGGATAATGATTCTTCCAACCCCTCAAACTGAAACTTCAACTCGCGTAAAGGGAGAAAGAGAAGAACTGGAAATGGATATACTCGATGAAATGTTGAATGAAAATCGCAACTACTGGTACAATTGATACATACGGGTACTACTGGCCCACTATCGCTAGACGGAATGACACTCTTGTTATACAGAATCACACTAGCACTCTTAGCTCTTTAGCTATTACGCTTGGTAGTAAGGCGAGGAATGATAGCAAGAGTGCTTTACGAGAAAGAACCCTTTACCCTTTTTCTCTTTGACCTTGACCTAGCCCTTGCTTTGCTCGTTTGACGCCTTGACTGGCTAACTAAGAGACTAGTCCCCTTCCTCTTGAACCTCCTTATCTACATCTATGGCACCTGCTACATCTGGTCAAAGCACCCCTATCCAAAAGGCACATTTCATCATAGGGTGAGGAGGTAACCTTGGCTGACGTATGTATCACTACTCATATCAAAGTAGGCCATCCACCATATAATCCACCTGCTTTGCCTGCTACTCATCCTGTGCCTCTTACTTAGCTTGAGTCATCTTAGTTATTGCATCTTGTAGGCCTTCTTTGTAGCTCACTCAAGGTGGGGATAATATTATTCCGATGAAAGGATCCCTGCCCTACCTGCCTACCCAGCAGTACCAGAAACGGAGCCCCTTGCTCTGTATCAGGGGAACATCTTTGATTTATAGAAAAGAATCGCGACTACTAGTACACCTAGCGGCTCGATGCTGGCTTGGATCAAATCCTTGGTAGAGTGTTCAATCTACTAGCCGCATCTAATCGTTCGGTGCTTTAATTATATGAAACTACTTGAATCGACCAGAAAAGAAATGGCTTGTTTTGGATGAATTTGAAAGAACAGCATTTCATTTAATTGTATGAAAAACCAGCTGAATGAAACATGAAATAGTGGAAACGTATTGATACATAGAATAGAAACCGGAATGAGCGCACCATTCAAAATAGGAAGCTCAAAACGAGTATGTAACTGAAACCAAACTACTTCCCTACTAACTCGACCGTAGGGAGAGGGGAGAAGAGACTATAGCTTAACGACTTGACTTTAGTTCCGATCGAGCGTCTACCCGATAGATTGAAAGGATGAACGAAGGACGCATACCTCCCAGATCAAAGAAATTGAAACTAGGCTTCCAAACCTTTCCTTCTCGTACAGAGGGATGCCCATAGTACTCTCTCTTTGAATTCCGCCCTAATCAATAAGGGGAAGAAGAACGAAAAGTCCATCGCCTTTGCTAAAACCCTCTCCAAAAGCACTCTTTGAATTGAACTTCTCTTCGATCGGGATTTCCCACTCTTACGACTTAGCCGGGGAAAGCATTGGACTGCTAGTGGGGGCCCTGGATTGATTCATCGAAGTAGAGCCCACCCGAAAAGCAGTCCTCTCGAAAGAAAGAAGATCCATCGGATTCACTTCAAGACCGAACCCATGGGAAGATCCACCTACCACCCGCCTGAACCGCCCCCTTCACTAGTTGCCATAAACTTCTAGTCTGACCGGGTTCCCTTCCGATCGAGCTAAAAGCCTTTCTTTCTTGGTCGGCTACACTATTGGAAGAGAGGGGCTCAAAGACTGAGATTCATTTCTGGGTGAACATCTATCTCTCTATCCCCTGACTCTGTCTTGGTCTAGTGGTCATTCCTCGCCTCCCCTTTACCCTTCATCCCAGTTTAGCTCTTCAGCCACTTCTTCTTCTTGCTCAGTCACTCCTCGCCTTATCATATTATTTGGCAGGCACGAGCGCAACGAAGTCTTCAATTCAATCTCTGAGTTCACCCTTCGCGTTCTCATCTTAAGAGAAGGCAAGCGCGCAGGAGATGATTGAATCTCTTTGTTCCCCGTTCCGTTGAATGAATCTGAATTGCAGTTCAAACCAAAAGTCTTAGGGGGGCGCAGGATACTCTTCTTCTTGGGAGGGGAAGGTGCTTGGCAGATGATGAGAGAGAGCGAAGCGCTTGCCTGTCTATGGTTCTATAGAAGAGAGGAGAGATGGTGGAATAGAAAGTCGTGGATCAGTTGATCAGCTTTCTTTCTTTCTCTTCCGATCTCGAATTCAAGCTTTCAAGAAGGAGAAATAGAAAGAGGATTCGTAGATCACTCCCTGAGTCTTGGATTTCAATCCCAACTCCAACTGATAAGAAGAAGGCGCTCAGTTAACGGGATTGGCTCGAAAGCTAAGATGATCGTCAAATGCCATGTTTCAGCTTCTCAATCGATGTTCTCGATGCCGGACCTTCTGGCAGCTTCAATCGATTTCGTATTAAAGGAACGTTGCCTTAAAAGAGATTCTTGAGAAAGAAGCAAGGGGCCGAGGTCAGGGATGAAGATCATTGGCTGTGGTGACTAGGCCTAGTGGCAGCTAATCCAACTCTAATTGGTACAAACCTTTTCAATCGCTATGGCAAGGAAGCTTTCAAGCGAATATTCTTATAATGATCAAGCTGATCGGGGAAGAGAGACCAATCGAGAGGCTGAGCCTCGGGTGAAGGCTAAACTTTCTCAAATGCGGGATCGGGATTACCTGTTGATGCGGTAGATGAGCGCTGTCGTGCAGATGGATCGGTTGCACGTGTATTTAACTAGCTTGTGGACGAAGGGATTCTAAGTCTTTCTCCAATTGATGAAAAACTTAGAAAGAAAAGACCAGAGAATAGCCGTAGAAATGTCTCCAGGCAGTGGCCCAGGTGCCCGCCCCTTGGTCAAAGGGTCTGCTATCATCATGCTGGTGCTAATGTGATCTATCGACACTAGAGGCTCAAATTTCCTTCAAAAAAGAGTACTTTACGTCGCAACCTGCTAGACGACTTTTTGTTGTTGGAGAAGGCAAGGGCTGCTGAGTTATCACAGTAGATCTTCAGCGGTCTAGAGATAGTACCCATCACCTGAAGTCCTGTGATGAATTTCCTCAGCCAAATAGCCTGGCCTGGCATGTGGCCTCGTAGCAAGCAATATACTCAGCGTGTCGTGTGTAGAGGAAGAAGCTGTGACTCTTTCTCACTCTTCCACGAAATGGCGCTGCCGGCAAGCAGGAAGACGTATCCTGATGTCGATTTCCTGGTGTCTGGGTACCCAGCGTAATCGGAGTCCGAATATCCGACCCAGTATATCGGATCGCCTTTATGTGATCATTTAGTCTCTGGTCCCCTGATGATGATAGAAATGAGAAAAGTGCATTTTATATAGCTGCAATTTCCATGAATTGACTTTCCCTTCTAACAGGACAGAGATCAATGAAAAAAGTGCGTTTCATATAGCTGTGAAATGGCATTCATTGATTTTCACTCGATAGAGGTCAATCCAAATGAAAAAAGTCTATCTCGTATAGCTGCGAAATGGCTGATTTTGAGGTCCGCCCTTAAGCCCGATCGTTCCAACCGCCCAAAACAAAGCAACCCTCTGGTGCCGCCCCTCCGTGTCAAAGGTTCAAGATTCGGCTGCTTCATCATTCCTTCTGTGCTGTGTCACTTTCTTGATCACGAGTCACTGTGGTTACCTTCCCTTTCTTTCTCTCTAAGAGCTATCATTATCGGCGCCTATGTTAGCTGGGTGAGTGCCTGCTTTCCTGCTATCTGCCTTCTAAGAGGTTGCAGCCCTTCGAGTCAAAGTACGACTTGTAGTTGGTTTCGGCGGGATAGCTTGGTACGTAGCAACTTTGGGCTTTCTCTGATGGGTCCCCCGGGGTACAAATGGGAGATGTGGATTAGGCAGCATTACCTGTTGGAGTTGCCGCGGACTGCTCCTTGTGCCAAGTCTCAACTTGACTTTCAAAGCTTCTTCCTATCTGTCCGCTGACCCAGTCCGCGTAGTAAAGCCTCTGCTTAGCTATCCTTTCGAAATGAGACTGATAAACTTACCAATAGAGTCAAGTCGCCAAAGAGTTGCTGCATGGTCTCGTTCCACATGGTTATCTCCCCATCTGAACCCGGGTGGGCTCCGGCTTTCAATCTGAGGTATAAGCTTGCCCCGCTTTGAATTCGTGCTTTTACTGGATTTGACTTTGAAGTGTAACGCTCCTCTGCATAGTTAGCAGCTACTTTTCTTCTTGCTTCTGGAACCATAACAGGCTGGTGTGTGTAAGCATCCTCGAATGCGGATGAGGAGCAACTTGGTACTATATAGTATCGGTACCCCTGGTTAGAAACTGGAACTAGTTCTTATTGAAGAGTCCCATTTGTAGTTGAAGTGTGTGGACTGCTCCTTGGAAACGAGAACCTTGCCCCGAACATGAAAAGAAAGGAAGCGTAAACTAATAGCTGCACCCGAACGCCCTAGGTTTCACTCATTGCTTCAGGAACACCAACTGAATCGAATTCGTGAGCCTACCTAGACTCACTTCATTACAATCGGAATAGGAAACCTAACTCCTTACCTCTTTGATTTAAACATAGCCCTACCTAGCGTCCTTCTCAACGTAGCACCTTTGACTGAACTTCCCTGCTCTGCTATAGCCTGAGGGTTCTATCAGCTGACTTAGATGCTTCCTTGGGTCTCAGTACTTGGTTTCACTCAGGGGTGAACTACAGATTAGGAGGATAGGCTAGACTAGAATGGACGTATAATCTCTTTATGTTGCTGAACCCTCTTTTCGACAAGTCTTCTTACTATTCCCCTTGCAGTCAGTACCCTTGCCTTGGACACAAAACAAGCCAACGTTGCTAGAGCTCAACAATCAACTATAGATCCCCGCCGAAAGAAAGTTGACCTCTATGCCTAGCATAGGTTTAACAGACCTAACCATCGAAAGCCTACACCAGCATAGGAAACTCGGATAATAGCAGAGAGAGGTCTTACCCTTCAAGGCCGATAAACTGCCGATGTTGCCTCGTTAATTGAAGCTCATAAATATCCCCCATCCAGCATTTTACAGAGGCTATCTGCTGGAATAAAAAAAGCCAATAGAGCTCGTTTCATTCATACCGGTGAAAACAGGAAAGACAATAACTCAGATCTATTTGCTTGACTTGATAGATCATGCAATCAAGAGCAGCTTAAGACAATCCTATGTCAACGGTTTACGAAAGGGAAGACAGAAGAGAGGATTAACACAAAAAGTCAGACAAACCCCTCCGGAACTTCAGCTTCAGGTCGACAAAGGAGGATTTCATTGCTTGATCATTCAGATCATGCGCAACCTGCTCTTTTCTCTGGTTCAACCAAATAGAGTTGGTTTCCCAGTCAAAATCTGAGCTCACTAGGTGCTTTCGGGCTTTGATCTCCCTTCTGATCTTATTTATCCCAGTGTGGTAAATCAAAGTGTGCTTTTTCCATCTCTTGCAACGCTTGGGTCTGTGCTTAATGGCTGGCTCTCCTCAGTACCAAATGCGGAAGGTGGTTCATATTACGTTTTCTTTCTTTCCCTTAGGTAGAGCGAAGTGCTTCCCGTGGCCAGGCCAGTTCCGACGTTTCTTACCGCCTTTCCTCGCACTGATTTTCTCTCTACCAGATCTAAAGTCAGGGTCAGAGGTTGGTGCAAATCAAATTGTTGGGTCGTCTACTAAGTTGGGCTCGACCAACCCCAACCTTTGCCTTTGATAGGTGGGGTCTCGAGATTATGAGTGATACATCCGGCGAGCGCCGGTGTTCGGGCTCTGGCTCTGGATCTACTTCGTAGGGAACATGAGGAGAGCGAGCCTCCGGTTTAATGGGAAGATATAATGTCGTTAGCATAATGCTTTTGAGACGAACGATATCAGTCCTTTTTTCAGGTAGCTTTCTTACACCTATTCAGCTAGTGGGGCATTGGTCATAGCCGAAATTCGTCGGTTAACCCTAGGGCGCCTTTCTAACGGACTCAATCGGAGCTACTGAGGGGCATTAGCCTATTTCCGCGTCATCTTTTATTATGATGCCTAGTAGCTAGCTTGAATAGCTAATAGTCCTCCTTCTCCAGGTTGGGAATCACTAGTTCCATGACCTTTCGTATTTTCTTAATTCATTCTAAAGGAACCCTAGTTTTTGCTCCAAATTCTGATTTGATTCTCTTCCGGTATCTTACGTCTCGGATGTTTCAAATTCATTTCTCTATGGAGATATAGATAGTTTCTTCCTCTTGTGCCATAAGTACGCATATAACCAATAGCTTCAACGCGCCCAGGAGTCCTATAATCTGATAGTCAGGTTGCCCTACTTACGGGGATAGTGTTTCAAAAGACTTTTTCCCCTATTGTATTGGGATATTCGTCTGACTTCTTCCCTCCATACTGTTCATATGGAGTCCTTTTGAAGATGTGATTGGGATTCGGACTCAGCGTGAAAATAATTCAGGGCTTCCCTAAGACCCCCTACGCAATGGGGAGGTTTCTCGGACAATTCCTCAACCATTCTCGCCCTTCCTTCTTCACATTCGAAAGAAGAAAAGGTCTCCTAGAAAAAGAAGCCTCACAGCCTCTCGGGATCGTAATTGTAGAGTTTTTCTACTTTTTCTTTCATTCTCGATTTGAGACTGACGTTCTCAAGTTCGGGCTATTGATTTTGGAGCCAATAAATCAATCTATCCAGACAGTAAGGCTAATAAGAGTCCGAGACTGATGTCAGTCTCCGTCGTTTACCATTTGTTTGTTATTTAGTATATAATATCACTGGCTGGTACGACCGGAGAGAGAAGGCGTTCCAACATCTCTTTCTCTGGCAATCTATTTCATCAACATCTGATGCGATTCTATTAGAAAAGGTTGATATACGGCGTAGACTACTCTCCTTTGGCAACAGACTTGCCAGACGTTGCCATCCTGTCTTCAACTGTTTAATGCTCCCCCACAGGTCCACCGTCGATACTTCTGGGAGGGTTGAACGTCCGTCTTGCTTGAAGAATCAAAGCAACTAGACAAACTTAGGCTGGCTGTCCAAATTCTATCTATCCACGAATTTTGGATCAAATTTCTGCTATCATATCAAAGTGGAAACTTCTCTGCCTCGGAAAAGATCGTATGAGAAATTGGTTAGCCAGTCAGTAGAAACTGAGCCGAATCTTTTGTTTTGCTTCTCGAGTGGTGGCGCGATTCTATTAGAGTGAAAGTCTCTAACCATTATTGGTGGTCAACAAAGGATAGATCTAAAAATGCCTATCTCTGGTAAGACCAGCCATGTCATACCTACCTCTTATACAAGACCTTTGACAACCTTGACTTTCCTTGGGTAGATATAATAGATGATGCAGCTCCGTGCTAGCGGTCTCTTTCTGTGTCGAAGATCATGTAGTCATTATCAAAGATGAATCATTATTCAAAATGAATTTCCTCAAATAGGCTACTAAATGGGGATGAAGGGACTGGTTCGGATACCCTTGGGTCCCGTCCTTTCAAGCGTTGGAGCGGGATTGGTGGTCTATAATTTACTGAGTACTCGGCATAACTCACGCTACTACTGTGTATAAATCGGCACTTGGGGAGGTTACAATTCAAAGTATTGGGACCGTCAGAGACTCAGACTAGCCCAATCTCGTATTTGTCCGTGTCCGAGGATTTTTGTCTTCCCAACGAGTGTGAGACGCTGTAATATATATACTCTTTCCTCAAATCTTCGTTTTCGAGAGGGATGGCAGGCTTATAATTACGATAAGAGTAGAGCGAACAGACCTGTAGGCAGGAACGTGGTGGTGGAGAGATTTTCCATGATATACGTCGGAGCGATGTGTCAACTAGCGTATCTGGCATCTTCCCGAGTTGTTAGGCCGTAACATTGAGTCTGAGACCATTTCGAGTCACTCTTCTTCTCTCCACCACCGAAGATCTGGTGGAGAATGCCCCGTCGATTTCAATCTTTTAAAGAGAGAGAGTCAGGGGAAATCCATCACAATGATGCCCCTATGCTTCCTACTCGGATAGGAAAGGTAGAATAGGATGCGGCTTCAACCCATTTAGTGAAGTAGTCGATAGCCACCAAAATGAACTCATGTCCGTTAGACGCCTTTGGAGTCACCTTCCCAATAATATCACTGCCCCAAACTGAGAAGGGCCATGGTGTGGTCATGCTGGTCAACTCGGTTGGTGGCATATGCATAAGGTTGGCGTGAATCTTACATTTGTGACATCTCTTGACAAACTCATTGCAATCAGACTCCATGGTGGTCCAGTAGTACCCTTGCCTCAGTCTTTTTTTCGCAAGCATGTGGCCATTCATGTGAGGTCCGCAAACACCTGCATGTATATCCTTCATGATTTTCTCCCCGAATTTCTGATCAACGCAGAGCTGCTGCGTTCCGTAGTATGACCTTCTATACAACTTCCCCCCACAAATAAGAAATTGTGCTGACAGCCTGCGGATTGCTCTCTTATCCTTCTCTGTGGCTCTTTCTGGGTAACGACCATTCTCAACATACTCTTGGATATCAGTGTACCATGTCTTCATCCTCTGGCTCAACTGCTGCTATCATCAGATAATTGGGCTGATCCCTTTGCTCAATCAATAGTGGCCTAAACTTCACCCCAACAGGGATCATAGATGCTAATGTGGCTAGAGAATCTGCAAACGGATTCTGTTCCCTCGGGACGTGCATGAATGTGGGTATGAGTAGTAAGAGCTTATCATGGGTTCAACCTCTGTTCCTTCACCTTCCATTCTCCGGTGGACTGAGAGATCACTAGGGCGGAGTCACCTATTACTTACCATTTTTCTACTCCCAATTCGCTTCCATCCCGGCAATGCAAGCTTCATATTCTGCTTCGTTGTTGGTGACCTCGAAGTTGAGCTTGAATGCTAACGGAATATGTGCTTCGCCTGGTGCTATCAGCAGGATACCAATCCCATACCCGTTTTGATTCGAAGCTCCATCAAAAGAAAGCTGCCAAATGGGTGGGCCATAATAGACGCCTGTTGGCATTCCAGCCTTCCTTCTCGTTTCAGGGCCTATCCGAAAGAGAATCCAATACTTCTTGGTCGTGAATATCTGAAGTTAGCTGTTCAATCATTCTTGTTTAGGCAGTTCATACCATCCATACATAGTGTTTTGATCTAAGATTTCCATTCTTCCATGTTTCAGCAGTAGCATATTGTTCCATGGAGCTAAGGTCCAAAATAGGGAAGAAAGAAGTCTTTCCATGACTCTAGAGTAGCATTCGAATTGTTGAGTTGGCCCCGCTTCCAGACGGCGTACTCTCGACTTTACACATTCATTCCTTCATAGGCCTTCAAACTGGTAAAGGGGTTATTGTCTTGCCCATTCGCGGCTATCCAGCTGAAAACTTTGGAGGCAACCAGAAAAGAGAGTTCTTGGTTGAGTTGAATCTTCTGTTCGTGAATAAGCGACCCGCCTGAACCTAAAATGAGAGAAACCCAGAAATCTCAACCTACACAAGGCCGAGTTCGTTCGTCTTGGGTTGGAATGCAAAATTCCATTACCTTAACCACTTGTCAAATGGAGTGGAAGACAGAAAGCAAAGCAAAGCGTTGATAAGCTAAGAGGTGGTGCACCACCCTCTGCTTCTGTGGATCCTTTTTGTTCGAATAGCTTGAGCGGGTCTGCTCGATTCCGCTTGTTCAAATTCCCGATGCACTTTCTATAAGTGCCTCTTTTGATGCAACAATGCGCCCGAATCCAATAAAGATAGGCTTTGTGCCGTCATGATCAGATCAGGCATTAGTCACCACCATGCAGTGAACCCTACAGCGTTGCAAGGAAAGAGAAAAGTATGATCTGTTAGGTTCTTAGTAGCGTTCAACTGAGTCAAATCGAAATCTTTTAAACTTCTTTAATTTGATACTTTTCAGTGTTCCGAGAGTACAGACCGTAAGGGAAATAATTCACTCTTCTTCCTGTATGCAGAAAGACCGCTAACTCACTTGTCTGCTTTCTATACCTCAGTGATTTTGCTATTATAGAAGCTAACACTTTTGATCATAGGCTTCCGAAGTCATCCCAGGTTTATAGAATCTGGCAGGACAGCTGGAACAGTAAGCCCCCTTGCAGAAAGGGTAACAAGCAAGGTACCGATCGAGTGGGACACGGACTATACATCTAAACCCTTCCGCAGGTATCGATATTGCTTTTCTCTTATATAAAAAAGTGTAAGCTATGCCTTCAAATTGTAACTGAGAACGGCGACAGAGACAATTCCACTTTCCATCGTTCAGGATTAAATCTAGCCATAGTTTTCTCTTTCCTACGGCTATCTTGTTACAAGACTCACTAGTCACTCGCGCGATTCGAACGCGCATTGCTGGTAATGAACCAGAGAATTTCCTCTTATTCAAGAGTGACTTTTTTTACCCTGGTTCGATCCACCGGACCTACTCCAGCATGACGTGACTCACTACACTTCTCGGTTTTAGACTAAGGTCAAAACACTTTCTTTTAAGAATGTATGAAGTTTCGCTTAGTTCTATTTTTCCGAGATTAGGTTGTGGCAAGAGAGGCTAGATCATCGGGCTTTTTGACTTCGAATCTTCCCTAATATCTTCAATTGTCATATAGTGAACCATTTCGGTCGTTAAGGAACAAACACTTCGCCCAATTCTTTTGAATCCCGACCCCCCACTAACCAATTATGTTACGACCACTGAACAAACTTGGTTGACAAAGATAGTTTATGCGCCGCTAATGGAGAAAATGCTTAAAAAAAGAGAGAATTATGGGTCCGTGAAATCGGCTAAAAATTCCTTATAGACGGATGAATGGGATCCGTTTTGATTAATATCGCGCAGATAGTGGCGCAGAGTTCCTTCCAGAAGATTTTTCTGAAATGGATAACGCATCGAATCGAGGTGTTTAACTTTTTTTTGGATGAAGTCAAAAGCCTCGGAACGAATGTTCTGAAAGGGACTCTGCTCTAAAATATTGGGAAGGTCGGATTCCGCCAAAAGGAGGCTAAAAAGACGTTCTTGTAACGCCGCCTTTAGCTCCATTACTTGGACGTCGAACAACTCATTCTGCACGGCAGAAAGGTAGCTCGAGACAGTAAAAGCAGATTCCCTCAAATTCTCCTTGACAAGCTGCTCATATTCACCGGCGTTTAGTTGTGGAGGCAGCCTATAGGCCAGTTCGGCTTCCAGAAGCCGTATTCGGGCAAATAGCTCGATTTCTCCCTCCGCTATTTGCGCTAACGCTTCTCTTTGCAAAGGGCTAAGCGCAGCAAGCAGCTGCGCTTGCGCTTGGGCTTGGGCTTCTAGTCGCGCTGCCGCTTGCGCTTGCGCTGGAACTTCCGCTGGAACTGTGGCTTCTATATCGGCGGGCCCTTGCGCTGTCGAGGAAGAGATCGTCCCACTCCATTCCAGGGAGGTATTACTACTAAAAGCTAGTTGGGCACCTGCACCTGAAAGTATATGAAAGCTCCAGGTGTCCAAAACTTTGCTAAATAGATATAAATAGAAAAAGGAAACAGCGAGTCGGACTAAAGGGCGCATAGTGAGGAAGAGTGCAAAAAAGAAAAATCGACTGCCGACAGAGATGGTTAAGGCACTAAGCCTCGTACCAATCTGTAGTCGGCCGGCCTCCAAACTAAATATAGCAATAGTTACCAAATTCATGAAAAAACCTACTGGGAAGATCATAGCGAAGAAGTCGAGACCTAACAAAAGAAGTAAACCTGAAGTGTCGCGAAAGACTAGAATGAGAAACAAAACGGAATGAATCGAGGAACTAAAGACGTTTCCAATACCGATAGCAGCGCCCGCTGAAGCAATTGTAGCAGCTCCGGCACCGATTGATTTTGCACCTTCTAACATCTCGAGTGTAGCATTATCGTCACGCTTTTTCATTCCCTCTTTTTTGTTAACCGTCGATTCTTTCCCTCTTTCCTTTTCTCTTGGGCATCTCACTTGGAATGCGTCTATCTTCCAATTCCGCCTATCCGCACCCGCCAACCTGCCATTTTGGATGAGGCGGCACTCCTCTATTTACGATATTTGATTCGTGTCATTTAGGTCCACGGAACACCAACCCAATCTCGACGAAAAGTACAAGCAACTACGAAAACTAGAACAACCAACCCCCTAACATAATTCGAACGGCCGCTTTCTCGACGTTATAGAACTATATAAAGAAATATAACAAGTGTGCGATGGACTGTAAGAAGTAGAAAAGACATCAACTCGTGGATCTCTACTTCACCTATGCAATTTCGAGATAGCGGAGAAGCCTGTATTTGAAAAACAGAGAAATACAGATTGGGGAACTTCTTTCTTGCTTTAAGAGCGGTCATTGCGGGCAGCAGCGGCGAGTGAAAGCAAGCGTAGGGCTGATCCCGTTAGGAAGAGGGCTTCCCTGGCTTAGGTTCCTTCACTCCTAAGCCTAGAAAGAAACCTCTTCTATGTAAGGGCTTTCTGAGGTCTAAAACGAAAGAAGTAGCGAGACTGACCGCAATTGGGAATAAGAAGACTCGACTTGCATGTGTTAAGCATATTAGCATATGTTCATTCTGAGTCTGTGGTAGCTTTTCCTGTCGCAACGGTCATACAGAGACAAATCCTTTTGAGAAAGTCTTCCCGCGACCCAACTCCCAAGTGTGGGAAATCCCTCTTGGTTAAGCCTCTGCTTCAGCTTATACTTTCGTCGAGTTAGGATCTCAGACAGATGAGACTGGAAGCTTAGTGAGTTAGGCCGGCAAACACCAAAACCTCATGGCCTTTGCCAGATAAATTACTAACATTCCCCAGGTGCCAATCACTAAAGAGGAATACCCCGAAAAGGGGATGTTTTCATGAACAAATCTCTCCAGATCTTGCCCACACCGCTGAACGCTCCGCTCATACGGATAAAGCCCACTCAAAGCCGCCCCTAACCGAGTTTGTGGGAGAAAAAGACCCGGACGAAGCGCTTCGCCTTTAAGCCCTAAAAAGAAAGGTGCTACACTAATTGTAGTAACTAGAACAGGGCCTTGGCCCCAGATGCTATCTCCGACCGAGCAAAGGGCCTTATTAAAAAATACCTAAATAGGCGTGGTTCGGGTTCTTAGTCTAGCCAAAGCAGCCCCTTTCCTGTCCTTCAAGTTGCGCTAAGGTGCCCCCCAACAAATTGAGTGGGTTAACTCGGATAGGGCGGATAGTAAAGAAAGAGCGGATAGGTCCAGCAGAGGGATCGGGGGAACTTCACGCTGCTATTGAGGTTTTTCTTAATACTTACTAATAGCTAGACGGAGAGCTTCCTACTAGTAACTCGGATAGGACTAATAGCAGCTAGGGAACAAGAGAGAAGATCTAGCTACCTTCTTAGGATTGGATAGGTCGGACCTTAGCCCATTCCTGTCTTGAATATGGATGGGGCCGGGCTTTCAGAATTCCTTCTTAGGCGTGTGAGTGCACTCAAGGAGTTTTTGACTATTAAGGCAGGTATTTCATATTGTTAAATGGCCGTAGCTGCACGGTCTGCCTCTTCGCCTGCGATCGAGGATGTAGGACTTTTGACGAACTACTCGTAAGAAAAGAGTTGAGTTAATCCTACTTAGTTGAGTTCCGTAATAAACGAAGGGAGAGCAAGGAAGGCAACCCCCTTCCCCAGTACGCACAGTCCCAGTCCGCTTCCGTAGTAGCTTACGAGTAGAACTACTAGATAGAAAGTACTACTTCTCATTGATATACGATATCGCCATGGAGACGTTGACCTAGTCCATTGTAACAAGAAATCAATAATCTTACATAAACAAGGCATTACTTACGATCCAGTGATTAGGATAAGGTAGGTGGACAGACACAAAGTTAGTTCGGTCACGCCAGAGAATGCCAGTCAATGGGGAGTGGAGGTGGAGTGGCACCGGTTAGTAATCGATTGATTCCCCACATACGATACAAAGGAGTGGTCCTGGAAGTACTGGTTAGTGACTGATTGATTTCACACATATCGGGAGAGAGGGGCTATACCGATTGGAACTAGAAGACTCAGCAGCGAAAGACAGTCTTGAGTCAGAGGAGTGACTTGCCCTCGCTCTTAGGTATTAGGCATTTTGCAGCTACCGACTTATTGACCGGACTGTTTTGTCTTAGTTACTAGCTATGGACCTTCAGCTGCATCAGACGCGGATACCTACTTACTGGCTATAGCTCAAGACGAAGATACCTTGACTGTCTTGGGGCTTCAGCAGCTTCTTCATCCCCAGGGAGTTCCTAAAAGACTATAACAGCAGATGACGATTCGATCATAGTCAGAAAGACAGACCATTACGGACACCAGGCCTTTGGCCCTTCGCCCTTTAGCTCAAGCCGCAGTTACCAGCTCCTTACTTGTTACTTGCAAAAGACCTTCAACAGCTCTAGCCGCAGATGCAGCTACCTCGGTACTGGCTATAACCCTAGTTGCGTGCTCGAACACTTCATGATAACTAAACTCAAAGAGCTTACTACCTCATAACTCAGAGACGGATAGCTTCATAGCTTACCACCAGCTAGCCACTAACCCCTAGATAGATTGTTAGTTGGATTAGAAGACTGGATCTAGCTTCAGCCCAGTGACATATCTTGAAAGACTATAAGAGCAGACGAATCCCCGACAAAGCTCTATTACTAGAGTTAGGCAAGCAACAAAAGCAGCAAACAAAAATAGAAAAGAGCAAACAACTGAAAGAAAAAGGCTCAGAAACATGGAAACAGTTACGACCCTCGGCCCAAGAGAAGCAAGCAACAAACAAGAACTATAAAGGAAACTCAAGCTCTCCTTAAATGACCAACTTAGAGAGAGGACGATAACCCGGCAATTAAGCATATATAATAAGGAGAAAGCTCGCCGAGGGAGATCAGGCAGAATAGGGGCTACCGCCATAGGACGATACTCCGGAAATCTACTTACTAGAGCTAGAACCATCAAAAGTACGAAACACCAAATACCTATAGCAAAAAAGAAACAACAGAACAAGGGACGAGACAATACCTCAAACAGTTACGGAGCTATTCACTTCCTCACTAGCTCAGCCACTCGAAGGGGCCATCGAGAAGCCATATTGTTGACCGCTATCAGGAATAGTCGAAATTCACGATTTAATGCTGACAGAATGGTCAGAGAAAAGAAAGACAGAAGCCAACGGAATCCTGTGGTTCAACACCTAGGGGGACTCAATTAAACAGGTGTTAGCAGCTAAGACAGAATAGGTGTTAGCCCCAAGATACCCTAGCTACCAGATAAACTAGCTACGGGCTCAGTGCTATAACTACTGGCTAACGTCTGACTTCTATTAGTAGAAAGGCTTAGCCCTGCAGCGACTATAGAATACTGACTTGAAAAAGAAGAAGCTACCTTCACTGACTCCAAACGGAACCCCTTGCTCACCTAGCGATGATTAGGGGAAAGCAGAAGAGGGATGTCTTAGTTACTGGATATAGGCCTTCAGCTGCTACCGAATAGAACGGATTCACTAAGAGGACAGGAAATAGCCCTTCGCCCTTTAGCAACTAACAACTCAGAGCTCTAAGCTACAAACTCGTACTGGATCGAGCTCCTCGCTTCAGCAGCTACCGAAACGGATTGATCGGATTTGGCTCTTGTCTTAGTAGACAGACTGCCTAGCCCTTCAGCTGCAGTTAACGAATCTTTAATTGATATAGCTTCCTTGGCCGCCAGCGCCCTTCCCTTCCTCTGTACTGACCTTAAGAAGCCAAGGGAGTAACAGGGAAAAGAAGAGAGACGCCACTCCTTCGCCTATTTAAGGCTCAATTCGTTGGCTAGGAAAAAAAGACTTATAGAAAGGCGCGTATCCAAAGAGAGTACCCCTAGACCACATAGTGACCCGCCGTTCCGTACTGATCCTTTTAGGAACTACCTTCTTTAAATGCGCTTAACCGGAGTCTTCTTTCAGCTTTCGAAGACTCTTAATTAGCTTTAACAAACGGAATAGAGAACCTAAAAATAGACCATTCTCCGATTAGAACATGGTCCGCAAAAAGGGCTGAAAAAAGACATATCACCGAGGGAAAACAAAGAAAAATAACCACAAACAGACGAACCAGCGACAAACTTCTGACTTGCTCCAGATCTTGGGATTGGGGCAGTTACCTTCTTACTTGATTGACCGGAAGGCGCTTCGGCAGCAGATAACAATGGGTTACTCGCTATAACTCAAGACGAAGCCACCCGAAATGACTGCGATCAGACCGGAAGCTTACTCGGGGATGGGAAAGGCAATAAGAGTTCAATCAGGGGCTAATCTACCTTTTCCGCCCGAGTTAAGACAAAGGAATGGTCTCACTCAGGGGGAATGGGCCTTCATTAAACAAAGAAACTGAGCGATTGACATCGAATAAGAGTCCATCCACGGCATGAGAGGAGTGATCAAATTATATTATATGAGGGGTCCCCGGACCTATCCTTTCTTTTTTCTCAAAAAAGTCTGTGGTTACAACCCACTAATGAGACTCGGGAGAGAACCGACCCACTGGTCTTGATCCCATTCTATACGCACGCAATTTGTTTAGTAAGAAGGTAAGAAGAAGCGGGCTAAAGCCAGAAAAGGGGGACAAGATTCATCGATTAGGTGGCAGCAAGGTTTGTGACTCTTTGATCTATCGGTTGACTCTGTCTTTTTAACATCCTTGATTTGTTTCCAGGAGCGGAGATGGAATGAAATAAGCAATCAAGTCCGTCTGGACTCCGATCGAGAAAGCCCTATACTCGACCTACTTCCATCTTAAAGCATTGAAAGAAAGGCAGGCAGCTTTGCCGAGTTTCAGAGGTGACGGAGGTCAAAAAAGGAGTTCAATCGCTCTCACATAAATACGGAGTTCCGCCGTAAACAAAAAGTGGAGATTAGTTCTCAAAGTCGATTGATTGAGGGATGAAACCCAGTTGCTTAGGTTAGGACTCCCATTCGATTCGATCTCTCATCAGTCATTGAATCGGGAACGGCGGAAAGAGACGATCAGGGATTATGGA